ATCCAGCAGGAATTGAACCTACGAATTTGCCAATTATGAGTTGGGCGCTTTAACCATTCAGCCATGGATGCTTAACAGGGATCATCGTACATCGTGAATAACCAAATTTCAATTGAAATGAAATCTTTAGGAGGAATCAATGAAACGACATCAATTCAAATCCTGGATCTTCGAATTGAGAGAGATCAAGAATTCTCACTATTTCTTAGATTCATGGATCAAATTCGATTCAGTGGGATCTTTCACTCACATTTTTTTCCACCAAGAACGTTTTATGAAACTCTTTGACCCCCGAATTTGGAGTATCCTACTTTCACGTGATTCACAGGGTTCAACAAGCAATCGATATTTCACGATCAAAGGTGTAGTACTGCTTGTAGTAGCGGTCCTTATATCTCGTATTAACAATCGAAAGATGGTCGAAAGAAAAAATCTCTATTTGATGGGGCTTCCTCCTATACCTATGAATTCCATTGGACCCAGAAATGAGACATTGGAAGAATCTTTTTGGTCTTCCAATATCAATAGGTTGATTGTTTCGCTCCTGTATCTTCCAAAAGGGAAAAAGATTTCTGAGAGTTGTTTCATGGATCCGCAAGAGATTACTTGGGTTCTCCCAATAAATAAAAAGTGTATCATGCGGAGTTCGCGATGGTGGAGGAACCGGATCGGAAAAAAGAGGGATTTTAGTTGTAAGATATCTAATGAAACCGTAGCTGGAATTGAGATCTCATTCAAAGAGAAAGATAGCAAATATCTGGAGTTTCTTTTTTTATCCTATATGGATGATCCGATCCGCAAGGACCATGATTGGGAATTGTTTGATCGTCTTTCTCCGAGGAAGAAGCGAAACATAATCAACTTGAATTCGGGACAGCTATTCGAAATCTTAGGGAAAGACTTGATTTGTTATCTCATGTCTGCTTTTCGTGAAAAAAGACCAATTGAAGGGAAGGGTTTCTTCAAACAGCAAGGAGCTGAGGCAACTATTCAATCAAATGATATTGAGCATGTTTCCCATCTCTTCTCGAGAAACAAGTGGGGTATTTCTTTGCAAAATTGTGCTCAATTTCATATGTGGCAATTCCGCCAAGATCTCTTCCTTAGTTGGGGGAAGAATCAGCACGAATTGGATTTTTTGAGGAACGTATCGAGAGAGAATTTGATTTGGTTAGACAATGTGTGGTTGGGAAGGTTTTTTAGCAAGGTACGGAATGTATTGTCAAATATTCAATATGATTCCACAAGATCTATTTTCGTTCAAGTAACGGATTCTAGCCAATTGAAAGGATCTTCTGATCAATCCATAGATCATTTCGATTCCATTAGAAATGAGGATTCAGAATATCACACATTGATCGATCAAACAGAGATTCAGCAACTAAAAGAAAGATTGATTCTTTGGGATCCTTCCTTTCTTCAAACGGAACGAACAGAGATAGAATCAGATCGATTCCCGAAATGCCTTTTTGGATCTTCCTCAATGTCCCGGCTATTCACGGAACGTGAGAAGCAGATGAATAATCATCTGCTTCCGGAAGAAATCGAAGAATTTCTTGGGAATCCTACAGGATCAATTCGTTCTTTTTTCTCTGACAGATGGTCAGAACTTCATCTGGGTTCGAATCCTACTGAGAGGTCCACTAGAGATCAGAGATTTTGGAAGAAAAAACAAGATGTTTCTTTTGTCCCTTCCAGGCGATCGGAAAATAAAGAAATGGTTGATATATTCAAGATAATTACGTATTTACAAAAAACCGTCTCAATTCATCCTATTTCATCAGATCCGGGATGTGATATGGTTCCGAAGGATGAATCGGATATGGACAGTTCCAATAAGATTTCATTCTTGAACAAGAATCCATTTTTTGATTTATTTCATCTATTCCATGACCGGAACAAAGGGGGATACACGTTACACCACGATTTTGAATCAGAAGAGAGATTTCAAGAAATGGCAGATCTATTCACTCTATCAATAACCGAGCCGGATCTGGTGTATCATAGGGGATTTGCCTTTTCTATTGATTCTTACGGGTTGGATCAAAAAAAATTATTGAATGAGGTATTCAACTCCAGAGATGAATCGAAAAAGAAATCTTTATTGGTTCTACCTCCTCTTTTTTATGAAGAGAATGAATCTTTTTATCGAAGGATCAGAAAAAAATCGGTCCGGATCCACTGCGGGAATGATTTGGAAGATCCAAAACTAAAAACAGCGGTATTTGCTAGCAACAACATAATGGAGGCAGTCAATCAATATAGATTGATCCGAAATCTGATTCAAATCCAATATAGCACCTACGGGTACATAAGAAATGTATCGAATCGATTCTTTTTAATGAATAGATCCGATCGCAACTTCGAATATGGAATTCAAAGGGATCAAATAGGAAATGATACTCTGAATCATATAACTGTAATGAAATATACGATCAACCAACATTTATCGAATTTGAAAAAGAGTCAGAAGAAATGGTTTGATCCTCTTATTTCTCGA